TACAGTCGAGCCTCCGTTCTTCCTTAGACCCCCTGTTTCACTCCGATAGTATCATAAATCAGGATCAATGCAAAGGAAATGAATGCATTTCATACTATTAAGTAAGTGGAATAGATAGAACATAATGTGGATCGTACCACATTACTTATTCTTTCTATTGGATTTTACGGAGCCTGTTCGTGCACAACATAGTTCGAGTCTGATCATAGAAAAGATTCTCCTCAAGCGAACCAGCCTATCCTCTGTAGTGTAGGTGGACTTACGCGGTGGTTGGAACAGAGACACATTTGGTTGTGAATTCCCATTTGGCAGAGGAAATCATATATCTGCACGGCCCAATCAATAGTTCAAGTCACACACTCCCATAATCCATTTTATCTTCGGAAAATCCGCTTCAACCATTCGTGTCAAATAAAGAATACAAGACTTCGGAGTTAGTTGAAGGGAAATATCCAAAAAACATGTCTTATTCTTTTCAATAATCCATATTTGTAGCAATGAAATACTATTGGTCCTCCCCGAAATAATATATGATCAATTACAAATATCTAGGATCTGTCTTCTCTATAAAGGACCTGAAATACCTTGTTTACGTATCATTGGAAAGTGCATTAACATAAATACGGCAGTAAGAAGAGGTAATACAAAAGTGTGTAAACTATAAAAACGAGTCAAAGTGGATTGACCCACACTAGCACTTCCACGTAATAACTCTACCAAAGGCGATCCTATTACAGGAATGGCTTCAGGTACGCCTGTCACGATTTTTACTGCCCAATAACCAATTTGGTCCCGAGGTAAGGAATAACCAGTTACACCAAAAGATGCAGTCAATACAGCCAAAATGACACCCGTCACCCAAGTCAATTCGCGAGGTTTTTTAAAGCCACCTGTGAGATACACACGAAATACGTGTAGGATCATCATTAGGACCATCATACTTGCTGACCATCGATGAACTGATCGGATTAACCAACCAAAGTTGGCTTCAGTCATTATGTATTGAACAGAGGCGAAAGCCTCTGTAACGGTCGGACGGTAATAAAAAGTCATAGCAAAACCGGTAGCTACTTGTACTAAAAAACAAGTAAGTGTGATCCCTCCTAGACAATAAAATATGTTGACATGGGGAGGGACATATTTACTAGTTATATCATCTGCAATCGCCTGAATCTCGAGACGCTCCTCGAACCAATCATATACTTTATTGAGATAGGTAAACCAAAGAGACTCCCCCTCTGAGAACCGTATATGAGAATTTTATCTCGTACGGCTCAAGCAGAAACACCCAAATAGTGGTTGCAACGGATATGGAATAGAAAGTTTGAAACTTCTTAGCCACTTCATTTGAACTTGATTCAATCGTACCCGAAGATATGAAGCGAAGAACCAAAATCCGGAATCTCTTCTTTGTGATGATAATGCCAAACAAAATATCAAGTTGGCTCATTTGTGTTTATATTGATCATTACAGGCCTCTTGAATCTTCTCTTCCCCTATTATTTTCTTTTTGATTTGTTGTTTGTGCGTAATGCGGATTTACTATAAGTTTTGTTTACTATTGATAGGAATTATCTTGTTGAGACCCTATGAATCAATTGAAACCTCAGATTCATACTATAACCACGATGATTCAATAAAGCCTCCAAGCTAAACCCAAAGGTTCTCTGAGTAAGAACCGTTTGATCATCACTTAATTTAATGAATGGATGGAAGGAATGACTAAAAATTCATAGAAACATTTGTCCTTCGGTCAAAATAAGAAGAATTCTGAAGGAAAGGGAAGAAAAGAAAAATCGTTCGATTTATGAAATACCTCTTTGTTTGAAAATTTTTTGGAGTCCGGTCGCGAGGTCTGAATAATAGGTATGAATCATAGTTCAAATATTTCTTTCTTGATCTATTCCATATATTCCGTGCTCCAGATACTAGAATGAATATCCGACGTAGAACCATCTCTATCGAGATGACAGACCTATTCTCTGTACTATCAATAGGATCAATTATAACAAGTCACACACTCATATTCCGGAAATACCGAAACGACGGAATTCCACGGTCGAACTACCAGAATGATCTAGAAATCCTAGTCCTAATCATTTTTGATTGAAAAGCTAGGACTTCATTGTTCTTATGGATCTAACTAACTCATGGAAATTCCATCCAGTAAAACTGAAGAATTATAAATCTCCAAAATAATAGATAGGAATATGGCAAATAGAGCCATTGCGACCCCCATGAAGGGGGTCGTTCCCCATCCAGGAGCCACTTTACCATATTCCGAATTCAATGGTTTCAAAAAATCCCCTGTAATAGTTCGTCTTGGACCAGATCTAGAACTACCCTCAACGGTTTGTGTAGCCATAAATCCTATTGCATTGATTGAGATCTGTTGACTTTGTATACTTTTTCATTTTAAATAAATGATCTTATCATAGCGTAGATCCATCGCGGTCTTGAAATTATCTAATAATGGAAACAGCAACCCTAGTCGCCATCTTCATATCTGGTTCACTTGTAAGCTTTACTGGGTACGCCTTATATACCGCTTTTGGGCAACCCTCTCAACAACTAAGAGATCCATTCGAGGAACACGGGGACTAGTTAAAATAATGAACCTCCCATATTGGGGGGCTCATTACTTCAATTGAGATAATGAAAAATCATTTCATCTTTTTAGTCGGAACCTTAGGCGGTTCTCGAAAAAAAATAGCGAAAAAAATGATTCCTAAAGTCGAGACTAACAGGAATGTATAAACCAATGCTTCCATAGATTTGATCGCGGTTTACAATTATAGCTTCCGCACCTGTTCATTTCATTTGGGATCATTTCCCGGATAAAGAAAAGGCAAGAGTCAAAAAAAGGCAATGATGAAAATCAAGATTTCTCCAGTCCCGTATATCAAATAAATAAAAAAAATCCAATAGAGGCGAAAGAAATATAGCAGAGCAATGTTGTATCAGATTACTTGTCTCCTTGTAGTTGGATCTCCAATTTTTTGGAATGCCCCAAATTCCACCTGAACATCCAAATCTGGATCAATACCAGCAAAAACATCTCTGAACAAAGTTCTAGCGCCATGCCAAATGTGCCCGAAAAAGAAGAGCAAAGCAAACGTAGCATGTCCAAAAGTGAACCAACCCCTTGGACTGCTACGAAAAACACCATCGGATTTCAAAGTAGCACGGTCTAATTCAAAAATTTCACCCAATTGGGCACGTCTAGCATATTTTTTCACAGTAGCAGCATCGCTATAACTGACTCCATTGAGTTCGCCGCCATAGAACTCAACAGTTACACCTACCTGTTCAACACTATACTTCGATTCTGCCCTTCTAAAAGGCACATCGGCTCTTACAATTCCGTCTCCGTCTACCAAAACTACTGGAAATGTTTCAAAAAAAGTAGGCATACGACGTACAAAAAGCTCATGTCCTTCTTTATCTCTAAAGATGGGGTGTCCTAACCATCCAACAGCTATTCCATCCCCGTTGTCCATTGAGCCCGCTCTGAATAATCCCCCTTTCGCCGGATTATTACCAATGTAATCATAAAAAGCTAATTTTTCGGGAATTTTAGACCAAGCTTCCGACAAACTCAGATTTTCGGCTAGCCCGGCGCCAACCCTTCGATATATTTCTTGCTGGAAGTATCCCTGATCCCACTGATAACGAGTGGGACCAAATAATTCGACGGGGGTAGTTGCTGAACCATACCACATAGTTCCAGCAACAACGAAAGCTGCAAAAAAGACAGCAGCGATACTGCTGGAAAGTACAGTTTCAATATTTCCCATGCGTAATCCTTTGTATAGACGTTGGGGAGGGCGGACACTAAGATGGAATAGACCTGCTAATATGCCCAATGTCCCCGCTGCAATATGATGAGAGGCTATTCCTCCCGGAACAAAAGGATCAAAACCTTCCGCGCCCCACGCTGGATTTACGGATTGTACTTTTCCGGTTAGGCCATAAGGATCGGACACCCATATTCCAGGACCATACAAGCCTGTTACATGAAATGCGCCAAACCCAAAGCAAGCCACCCCTGAGAGAAATAAATGAATTCCAAAGATCTTGGGCAAATCCAAAGAGGGTTTTCCCGTACGTTCATCACAAAATATTTCTAGGTCCCAATACACCCAATGCCAGATAGCTGCTAAGAAGCACAAGCCAGAAAACACAATATGTGCCCCGGCCACACCTTCGTAACTCCAAATACCCGGATTCGTTATCGTTCCTCCTGTAATACTCCAACCGCCCCATGAATTGTTTATTCCTAAACGAGTCATGAAGGGGATAACGAACATACCTTGTCTCCACATTGGATCAAGAACGGGGTCAGAGGGATCAAAAACAGCTAATTCGTATAGAGCCATCGAACCGGCCCAACCAGAAACTAGAGCTGTATGCATTATATGGACAGAAAGCAACCGACCGGGATCATTCAATACGACGGTATGAACACGATACCAAGGCAAACCCATGGAAATACCCCTTTTTCAAAGAAAAAATAGACACTATGTAGCTTTATTGCATTGCAAAAGACTATGCTATGGACCTCACTTTTTAGTGGATTATCCCGAAGCAAGGGTGAACATTTATTCTGTTCTGTTGATAATAATTGAACAATTCTGTTCGTAGGAACAAAGAAAAGCAGATCTATTCTATACCCAATAAGTACCAATACGCAATGGGGGTTGGTCTCGTTTTTTGTGAGCGAATGCATAGATACTTGTTCATCATTCAAACGATCCATTCGTCAGAATTTTTCTTTATTCATTCCCTCTTGCCCTATAAACCTTCCAATCTATGGATAAAATCCGATAAGTGAAACCAATATTATAAATAGAAAAAACTGGTTGGTTTCTGGACCAAAGCCATTCGGGCGATTAACCGCCTCTTCTTTCATTTTATGCCCGTTGGCCTTCCAAGGGTACCGTTTCGTATTCCGGGCGATGAGGATGCAACTTGGGTTGACATATAGTGCGACTTGTCAGACATATTGGGTCGTATGGTATTTCCCCGTTCTCTCCCCCGACCGAGATATCCCCCGTTCGCCCCAAAAAGATTGATTGAATCCTCAAAAATTCGTAGCGTGAAGTACAATTAGGTCAATTTATATTTATTAGGGGTAACCACTAGAAGAATTTATGGTTGGCTCCGACTAATAAAATAAAATAAAGTCGACAGGCTTCGTTCCGAAAATACCAAATAGGTCATGTCATCTATGTATGATTACTACTTGTATCGTAAATGATATACCATATGAGCGATCTCATACTGCCAAACAGTGGAGTAATATGATGAATACATCAAATATTGTGCGGAAGGCATGAAACGAATTGAAAAAAGACGTGGGCTAAGAGTGTTTGTCCTATATGTACAAATAGAATTTTGCCTGATCTTTACACGGAGTAGAGCATAAACCTAAAAAAGTGAAAGAGGCCTGTTCAATTCATGAACAAGAAAATGACATTGTGATTTGGATCTCGATGAAACAATATATCAATGAGAGGTTAGTTCGATAAGTTCAATGAATTCTAGGGTTAAAACTCATGTTTCTTGAAAAATAGAAGAAAAAAGCCCCTTAGTTAGGAAAAAATCTGCTACGAAAAAAGAAAAAGGGCTAGAATCGACACATTGATTCTTTATTTTGTTTCGCAATTTTTATTTTTTGAACCGTATGTATTCAAAGGTGCGTGTACGGCTCCTAAATTTTGCCCTAATCAACAGACTTTATCGGGAAAGATTCCTTTTTTTAGGACAAGATGTTGATGATGAGATCTCCAATCAACTTGCTGGTATCATGATATATCTTGGCATAGAGGACGAGACCAGGGATATTTTTTTGTTTATAAACTCTCCCGGCGGATACATAATCCCGGGATTCGGTCTTTTTGATACGATGCAATGGGTGCAACCGGAGGTGTATACAATATGCTTGGGATTAGCTGCTTCAATGGGATCTTTTCTCCTGGTCGGAGGAGAAATTACCAAACGTATAGCGCTCCCTTACGCTTGGCGTCAATGAGTTTGTTATTTTAGAGAAGGAGAAGAGAAGATTATGTTTTCGCCTCATGAAATTTGAATATAAAAAATATAAAAGAAATAAAAATATTAAGTAATAATAGCATGGCACTTCAATTTCGATATGAGTAAACTTTTTCAACACGATATGGGTTGAGATAATAGTATGGAACAAACAAAAAAAGGTCTTTCTCTTATTTGATCTTATGCATCGGGGGGTCCTTTTGAGCGTCACAAATCTTTTTGCTTCAACATCAGAAGTCTTTTCCTGATATTTATGTTATGAAAGGGTATGAAAGTGAAAAAAAAAAAAGATCATTTTTCCTGGGCCAGAAAGAAACTTTGGGATTGTTGAGTATCAGGCGAGATAAAGATAGGAGGCAACGGAACTATCATAGTATTTTTTGAACTCCTACAATACAAAAGAACAAAAGAAAAAGAAGGATAGTAAATGTCATTCAACGGTCTGGGTCTGATGGATTTTATTTTATTTGTCTCTTTCTTCGATGGAATGAAAAAAGAAATTCTGCCGTATGCACTGCACAAAATATGCTCGTACGGTTGTTCAATTTGATCTTTTTCTTTTTGTTATTCTTTATCCCCTCACTTTGCCCGATCCGATGATGATGATGCGAAAATCGAGATAGAAGAAGCGTTTATTATGTTCAGGATTATGATCCACCAACCTGCTAGTTCTTTTTTTGACGACGACGACTCGGGCGAAATTATCTTCGAAATAAACGAATTAATGCAAATATATGACGACGTCATAAAAGTTTATGCACAAAGAACGGGCGCTCCTTTATGGGCTATAGCCGCAGACATAGAAAGGGATGTTTTTTTGTCAGCAGAAGAAGCCCAAAGGTATGGCCTTGTTGATCTTGTAGGAATCCAAATGGACGACTTATTGGGATTTCGGATTAATTAATTTTACATATTAATAAAATAATTATAAATAAATCGAAACAATTGTTTTACCTATTGTTTTTCCATTTTGTTTGTATAAAAGGAGGTGAACACCATGAATAACGGCATCTGGATTTCCTTCGTTACTCTTATTATCATAGGTTATATCATTAAAAACCTATAATAGGTATGATCGTTGGAATCATAATTAGATCCATATTCAGATTCATAAATCCAAGGAATCGTGATTTGATCTCCTCATCTCGGTAAAATCTGAAATGGAACTTATTCTTATTCATAATGATCCGGTTAGGATCGATCTAAACCAGCCCATTCTGTATAGGATTCAACATGCCAACTATTAAACAACTTATTAGAAACACAAGACAGCCAATCAGAAATGTCACGAAATCCCCAGCGCTTCGAGGATGTCCTCAGCGTCGAGGAACATGTACTAGGGTGTATGTGCGACTCGTTCAGATCACAAGCTAGAACAAATGAGGTGATTTTTCCAGTATCAATACAATAACTAGTACCAATGAATTGGATAGAATGTAAGAACTTCAGTCACTATCGAAAAATAAAGATCTATCATATACCTCTATTGTGTATAGAATTTATGGTTTCCATTGGTGCAAATCCAATCACCTCGATTTGAGATGAAAAGCAATTCTCCATTGGTAGCGAATGGTTATCCATTAAGCGGGGGAAATGGTATTTCAAAAGCAGAAAGATTATGCTCATACTCTTGCAAGAACGGACTAAGAGGGTCAGCTACCCAGCCAACCCTCTTAATTAAATGCCGTCACTGTATGAATAGATCTAATTGTGAAAAGACCTATTACTGGATAATTTAATTCATGGGTAGAGCCAAAGAATGTGAACTGTACAAGTTACAAATAACATTGATTAAATGAGGGAAGAGGCTCCGGTGTATAGAGAGGACCTCACCGTTTAAGAAGTAACCATAGAAACGATGGAATCCACTATTTATTTATTCATTTCATTTCCATTTAATACCTATTCATTATTTATTTTCTACCTAATTTTGTACCAAATATCGGTACAATTTCTTATTGTGAGGTAAAATAAATGCCTGGAAGAAATAAAAATCGTGGTTGGGAAGGTCATAGTAGCAAAAGCCGTTGGAATTTTTATTTTATACATCGGAAGAATCCGTTTTGTTTTTAATAAGACAGGAAAAAAGGGGGGGAGGGGGGAAGAATGGCTGAAAGAAACGAAATTGATTAGTTATTCATCAAAGTTTCATTTTATTTTATTCAATGATCAGAGTTATACGAGGATATATAGCCCAGAGGCGTCGAAAAAAAACTCGTTCATTTGTATCAACTACTCAACAGAAAATGAGAGCTTTGATTTCCACTCATCGGGATAGAGGCAGGAGAAAGAGAGATTTTCGTCGTTTGTGGATCACTCGGATAAATGCAGTAACTCGTGAAAATGGCGCATCCTATAGTTATAGGCGATTAATACACGATCTGTACAAGAGGCAGGTGCTTCTTAATCGTAAAATACTTGCACAAATGGCTATATCAAATACGAATTGTCTTTACATGATCTCCAATGAGATCGTCAAATAAGGAGATTGGAAGGAATTCAACGGAATGATTTAAACGGAGTTCCCGGAGAATGACTCCGGGAAGGTAGAGTAGAAATTAATATGATAAAATAAAAGAAATTAAGTAGTAGGAATGAACGAACACATTTCAAAAAAAAAAAAAAATTCTTCTCCCACTCTTTTTCTTTTTTTATTCTATTACGCCGCAACAATTAAATCTCTTCGCTTTTTCGAATAAAATATCAATCAATCTGATTTTGAATTCCAATTCAAGTTGTTTTGATTCAATTGAGGAGTAGGCCTATTTATTTCCGGTTCTAGGAGTATTTTTATTTTCGCTTCGAGGAGTATTTTTCTTTTCTCCACTAGGAGGATATTTCTTTTCCCCGCTAGGAAGATATTTCTTTTCTCCACTAGGAGGATATTTCTTTTCTTCAATAGGAGGATATTTCTTTTCTCCAATAGGAAGATGTTGATTTTCTCCTCTCCGAGTATTTTTCTTTTCTCCCCCAGGAAGATATTTCTTTTTTCCCCTAGTAGGATATTGATTTTCTACCTTAGGAGCATTTATCTTTTCGCTTTGAGGAAGATATTTCTTTTCTCCACGAGGAGGATATTTCTTTTCTCCCCCAGGAGTATATTTCTTTCTGGTTTTACGAGCATATTTATTTCTGATTAGCGACTTGATTTTCTTAAGTACCTTTTCATTATAAAGAAAAGGTAATGAAGATAAAACACGGGCTTGTTTTACAGAAACAGCCATTAATCGTTGTTGTTTCAAGGTCAATTTAGTCATTCGTCTAGATAATATTTTTCCCTGGTAACTAATAAATTGACCAATTAAACTCATGTTTCTATAATCAATTTGATCCCCCGGTCTAATTGGGGTAAAACGCCTACGAAAACCTCGCTTGGATTTACCAAAACCTTGCTTGGTTTTATGAAAGAATCGCTTGGATTTACGAAAGAATCGCTTGTTGGATTTATCCATATGGTTTATTCCTTATCTCTAAACGCCTATTTATTCATGCATTTCGCATTCGACCGAAATAGGACTTGATTTGTTTATTTATAGAATAGAATAGAATTTAATTTGTTCCTGTTCGTTGGAATGGAAGGGTGGTACACGCGTTCCGTTCCGTTCGATCTAGTTCTTTATCTCCCCATGAATCGTATGCTTGTAACAATAAGGACAGAATTTTCTCAATTCCAATCGACTCGGTGTATTATGTCGATTCTTTTGAGTAATATATCTGGAAGTGCCCCGCGATTCTTTCTTGAAATCATTTCGGACACAATTGGTACATTGCAAAATAACTATCCCTCTGACATCTTTACCCTTGGCCATGAACCTCCTTTGAACTTACTCAATTCTTCTATTTTCGATCCGAACCAAAGAAGAAGAAAGGAACGAGAAATAAATCGAAGATAAGTTGCTAACCCGAAATCCACTTATGAAAGATTTCGTTGCATTCATCAATAAAGTAATAAAATAAAAAATAAGTAATACAATAATTTCTAACTATTAATTATTCCTAATCCCAGTATTTCATTTACTATCCTGTAGGATCTCGAAGAGTCTACCCTCGACCCACACTTCTATTGATTTCTATTTCTGTTCTACCTCTATTAATTCTATCCTGAACATAAGTTTCGCTGAAGTTCAATCCACTTTTTTATTCTTTCTCTCTCCTTCCTATCCTAAACAACTGAAAAAAAGAGGGGGATTGGTCACAGAGAGTTTATTCTATCTCTAATCTTCTTCATTCACCCATTCCCATGTCAGTAACTAAAATGAAAAAAAGGGGAATACCAACGCATCCGGGAATAAACGATTTATCTCTATCAATAGACCCGCTAAAGAACCAAACCATAGAGTGGTTAGCACTGGTGCCACGGAGAGATATGTTTTTATATCTCGCATTGAAAATCCTCCTTCTTTATTGGAATACATATAGGATCAGACGCATATGTAGTTAAAGATCACTTGTATTTGTACGGGAATCCCTAACTTCAAATGTATATGTACAGTGATCTGGTAGATGAAATCCACTCATCCCTAAAACAGAAAAAGATGACACTTTCTTCTTGAATATTACCGATCAATATTCATTCTTTTATACGTTTGGTTTCATCATATGTATATAATTTATTATATTCATAATTTATATGAGACCAAAAAAAGAAGAAATGGCAAGAGAAATTATCTATAGATAGAGGAAATAACGAGGTGGAAAACAAGATATGGATTCTCTACAATGACAGTGTACAACAATTGAAAGGGATGTAGCGCAGCTTGGTAGCGCATTTGTTTTGGGTACAAAATGTCACGGGTTCAAATCCTGTCATCCCTACCTATTACTTCTCTTATGGACAGTAACGAAGGGTCAATTGAGATCAATGAAAATTGGACATAATCTTTTATCATACTATATTATATCATACTATATATGATAGTATATGCAATACATGCAAGATGCATTGGGGGTAAAAAAAATCCTTTTCTTGACAGTCGTATTTCCTGTCATAAGAAAGCGCTCTTAGTTCAGTTCGGTAGAACGTGGGTCTCCAAAACCCGATGTCGTAGGTTCAAATCCTACAGAGCGTGATTATGTTCTTATAATGTCGAATCACAATAACAATAAAATAACTGCACTAACTTAAACAGCAACCTGAATTTGACCTCCTGCGGATTAAGGAGGAGGTCAATCAAAAAAAAGATGTTACTCAATCAAAGGTCCAACTGATCACCGCGTCTGTATTGTAAATATGCAGTTACGAATAATCCAGCCAAAGTAATAGGAATTAGACCTAAGACGATTCCAAATAGAAAAACTTCAATCATTTCAATTTCTTTGAAAGAGGGAAAAAGAGAGGTAATATTTATCCCTAAATAGTAATTCAAATCGTCCATCAATCTCAATAACCAAGAGTTGGCAATTGACGCGGGAAGGAACTATAGAATAGCTGGAATCTCACAGAAATATTCCTATTTCTGAATGAATTGTTTATTCAATTAATTTCAAATAAGTCGTATCTTGCTCAGACCAATCAATATAGCCGGGGTTATAGTTGAAGCAGCCAGTAGAAAACCGAAATAACTAGTTATAGTAGGCATGAAGGAACTAAATGAAATACGTTCTTTTTTTATACATATGTTTATAAAGCACTTACCTAAGTTTCTATTTTTGCGAAATAGTCAGGATAAGAAAAAATACCAATTGAAAGAATCAGTTCTAATCGAAAGTTCTTGATTCATCAGTCATTATAGACAGCACTAACAAGGAGAAAGTGAAAGAGGTATAAAAAAATGGATTCATCATCTGTGACATCTACTGATCCATGATTTCGGATCAACAGATTCAGTGAGCAACTTATGAGTAAAGTACATAGTAATAAGAACTGTGTCGCGCAACTTCATTCAAAAATGAAATAAATTTTGAGTAACTAGGGAATAAAAGAATTGGATTGGAAAATCATTTCCATTTTGATCATTTCTTTTTCAATTGGATCTAATCCATTTTTGAAAAAACAAAGGACCCAATAACACCCCTTACTTTAACTGAATTCAGTAGTAGGTTGGTTAATTGCACATAATATCTCGAATGAAAAGAAAAAAATATCCCACGATCTCTCAAAGAAATAAAACCTTTACTTTATTTCGATTTCGATTTCGATTTCGATTTCGAGTCTAACTCCATTTTCAAACTAGCAATTTCTATTACTCTTTTATTTTAGGTTCTACATTCTATCTTTCCATATCATAGAGTGCAGTCCTCTAGGCCAAGAAGGAACTTTTTGATCTAATGCAACAACGGTTGCATAACGAATATTGATTCTTACAACTATTGTTTGTTCTCTTTCTTTCATCGAATATTATCTATTACTATACGTATACGACCAACCAATTACTTGAAATGAAAGGATTTGAACAAAAAAAAAATACATTTTCTTTTCTACAACCATGAAAGGAGGTTTCTAGTCT